AATAATAAAAAAAAAATTCACTTTATGTTTATTTCGACTCTAAAAAAGTCACTTTATAATATTAGTAAGAAAAATTCACATATTTTGTGTGATTTATCCTACTTGTCACAAGCATATGTATTTTACAAATTATCACAAACCCAAGTTATTAATTTTTCTAAATTTAGATCTGTTCTTCAATATAACACAACGTCTTGTTTCCTTAAGACTAAAATAAAGGACTATTTTAAAACACTAGGAATATTTCATTCGGAATTAAAACATAAGAAACTTCAGAGTTATAGAATAAATCAATGGAAAAACTGGTTAAGATGGCATTATCAATACGATTTATCTCAGATTAGATGGTCTAGATTAATGCCAAAAAAATGGCGAACTAGGGTTAATCAAAGTTGTATGGCTCAAAATAAAAATAGAAACTTAAACAAATGGAATTCATATGAAAAAGACCAATTACTTCATTACAAAAAAGAAAATGATTCGGAAATCTATTCATTATCAAACGAAAAAGATAATTTTAAAAAATGTTATGGATATGGTCTTTTAGCATATAAATCGATTAATTATGAAAATAAAAGTGACTCATTTTTTTCTAGATTACCCTTTGAAGTTCAAGTAAAGAAGAACTTAGAAATTTCGTATAATTCCAACACGTCCAAACACAACTTTGTTGATATGCCCGGCAATCTTCATATCAATAATTATCTAAGAAAGGGCAATATTCTAGATAGAGAAAGAAATCTCGATAGAAAATATTTTGATTGGAAAATTATCCATTTTTCTCTTAGACAAAAAGGAGATATTGAAGCCTGGGTTAAGATCGATACCAACAGTAATCCAAATACTAAAATTGGTATTAATAATTATCAAATAATTGATAAAATTGAGAAAAAGGGGGTTTTTTATCTTACAACTCATCAAAATCCAGAAAAAACTCAAAAAAATTCGAAAAAAGTCTTTTTTGATTGGATGGGAATGAATGAAAAAATATTTAATCGTCCCATATTGAATCTGGAATTTTGGTTCTTCCCAGAATTTGTACTACTTTATAATGTCTATAAAATAAAACCGTGGATTATACCAAGCAAATTCCTTCTTTTTAATTTGAATACAAATAAAAATGTTAGTCAAAATAAAAACCAAAACTTTTTTCTACCATCAAATAAAAAAATAAAAATAAAGAATCGAAGTCAAGAAGCAAAAGAACCCCCAAGTCAAAGAGAGCGTGGATCAGATATAGAAAACAAAGGAAATCTGAGCCCTGTTTTTTCAAAACATCAAACCGATCTTGAAAAAGATTACGTGGAATCAGACACAAAAAAGGGTAAAAATAAAAAACAATACAAAAGCAACACGGAAGCAGAACTAGATTTGTTCTTGAAACGTTATTTGCTTTTTCAATTGAGATGGAACAGTGCTTTGAATCAAAGAATGTTCGAAAATATCAAGGTATATTGTCTCCTGCTTCGACTGATAAATCCAACCAAAATTACTATATCGTCAATTCAAAGGAGAGAAATGAGTTTGGATATAATGCTGATTCAGCCAAATTTACCTCTTACAGACTTGATGAAGAAGGGGGTATTGATTATCGAACCTATTCGGTTGTCTGTAAAAGATAATGGACAATTTATTATGTATCAAACCATAGGTATTTCATTGGTTCATAAAAGTAAACACCAAACTAATCAAAGATACCGAGAACAAAGATATGTTGATAAAAAGAATTTTGACGAATTCATTCTGCAACCTCAAACTCAAAGAATAAATACAGAAAAAACTCATTTTGGTTTGCTTGTTCCTGAAAATATTTTATGGTCTAGACGTCGTAGAGAGTTGAGAATTCGAAGTTTTTTTAATTCTTGGAATTGGAATGTCGTCGATAGAAATTCAGTATTTTGCAACGAAACCAATGTAAAAAACTGGAGTCAATTTTTGGATGAACGGAAACCCCTTTATAAAGATAAAAATGAATTAATTAAATTTAAGTTCTTTTTTTGGCCTAATTATCGATTAGAAGATTTAGCTTGTATGAATCGTTATTGGTTTGATACCAATAATGGTAGCCGTTTCAGTATCTTAAGGATACATATGTATCCACGATTGAAAATTAATTGATAGTACTATATACCCTGTCTCGTATAGAGTATCTGAAAGCAAATAAATGGAAACATGCCTTGTTTTACATCTCATTCGAATCTAATTCGAGTAGACAATACTAAATCAATAAAATAAGGTATTGATTAGATCTAGAAATGAATCAACAGAATCTTCTTCATTTTAGGATTTTAGGTTTCAATTATTCGCTTTTGTGACTAAAAAAAACGTACCTACCGCCTTTTTGGATTCCTATCTGAATCAAATTTGAAATTTGATTAATTTATTGGAATTGCTAAAATTAGAGGTTCATAAAGAAATTAAGTCTATATACCAAGTTCAAATTACTGGCATTATTATTACTGATCAATAAAATTCGAAAAAATCCATATCTGTAAAATAAAGAAAGGGGAAATTCATTTATGGTAAAAAATTCTGTCATTTCAGTTATTTTTCAAGAAGAAAAGAAAGGATCTGTTGAATTTCAAGTATTCAATTTCACCAATAAGATACGAAGACTTACTTCACATTTAAAATTGCACAAAAAAGACTATTTATCTCAGAGAGGTTTGAAGAAAATTTTGGGAAAACGTCAACGACTGCTAGCTTATTTGGCAAAAAAAAATAGAGTACGTTATAAAGAATTAATTAATCAGTTGGACATTCGAGAGACAAAAACTCGTTAATTTGATTAATTTGAAGAGTTATTTCATTTTCACTTATATGTTTCGATTAAATTTTGATGAACTTCTTTTCACTTTCAGTAATTCATGGAAGAATGAATCGTTAAAAAACTTATGACTGCACCAACTACAAGAAAAGACCTCATGATAGTCAATATGGGGCCTCAGCACCCATCAATGCACGGTGTTCTTCGACTCATCGTTACTCTAGATGGTGAAGATGTTGTCGACTGCGAACCAATATTGGGTTATTTACATAGAGGGATGGAGAAAATTGCGGAAAACCGAACAATTATACAATATTTGCCTTATGTAACACGTTGGGATTATTTAGCTACTATGTTCACAGAAGCAATAACCATAAATGGACCCGAACAATTAGGCAATATTCAAGTACCTAAAAGGGCTAGCTATATCAGAGTGATTATGTTGGAGTTGAGTCGGATAGCTTCTCATTTGTTATGGCTCGGTCCTTTTATGGCGGATATTGGTGCACAGACCCCTTTCTTCTATATTTTTCGAGAAAGAGAATTGATATATGACCTATTCGAAGCTGCCACCGGTATGCGAATGATGCATAATTATTTTAGGATTGGAGGAGTGGCTGCCGATCTACCCTATGGCTGGATAGATAAATGTTTGGATTTTTGCGATTATTTTTTAACAGGGGTTGCTGAGTATCAAAAACTTATTACTCGGAATCCTATTTTTTTAGAACGAGTTGAAGGCGTAGGCATTATTGGGAGAGACGAGGCATTAAATTGGGGTTTATCGGGACCAATGCTACGAGCTTCCGGAATAGAATGGGATCTTCGTAAAGTTGATCATTATGAGTCTTACGACGAATTTGATTGGCAGGTTCAATGGCAACGAGAAGGGGATTCATTAGCTCGTTATTTAGTACGAATCGGTGAAATGACAGAATCCATAAAGATTATTCAACAGGCTCTGGAAGGAATTCCAGGAGGGCCTTACGAAAATTTAGAAATGCGACGTTTTGACAGATTAAAAGATCCTGAATGGAATGATTTTGAATATCGGTTTATTAGTAAAAAGCCTTCTCCAACTTTTGAATTGTCGAAACAAGAACTTTATGTGAGAGTTGAAGCCCCAAAAGGAGAATTGGGGATTTTTCTCATAGGAGATCAGAGCGTTTTTCCTTGGAGATGGAAAATTCGCCCACCAGGTTTTATCAATTTGCAAATTCTTCCTCAGTTAGTTAAAAGAATGAAATTGGCTGATATTATGACAATACTAGGTAGCATAGATATCATTATGGGAGAAGTTGATCGTTGAAATGATAATTGATACAACAGAAATAGAGACTATCAATTCTTTTTCCAAATTGGAATCCTTAAAAGAAGTCTATGGGATCATAGGGATGCTTGTCCCTATTGTGACTCTTGTATTAGGAATCACAATAGGTGTACTAGTAATTGTTTGGTTAGAAAGAGAAATATCTGCAGGAATACAACAACGTATTGGGCCTGAATATGCCGGCCCGTTAGGAATTCTTCAAGCTCTAGCAGATGGGACAAAACTACTTTTGAAAGAGAACCTTATTCCATCTACAGGAGATACTCGTTTATTCAGTATCGGACCATCCATAGCAGTAATATCTATCTTTCTAAGTTATTCAGTAATTCCTTTTGGTGATCACCTTGTTCTAGCCGATCTTAGTATTGGTGTTTTTTTTTGGATTGCCATTTCAAGTATTGCTCCCGTTGGACTTCTTATGTCGGGGTATGGATCAAATAATAAATATTCCTTTTTAGGTGGTCTACGGGCAGCTGCTCAATCAATTAGTTATGAAATACCATTAGCTCTATGTGTGTTATCAATATCTCTACGTGTGATTCGATGAGACCTAAAATTTATCCAAATTCTTTTCTTTCTAGAAACAAGGATAAAAAGATTTGATTGATTATATATATTTTTTTTTCTTCAGCATTTGAGTTGATGAACTAAATCAGATAGTTATATGAGTGAAAGAAAACGGCTTCTAAATTTGCAGTAAAAAAGTTGAGTCTCATTTCCTATGTACAAGAATCAAATGGTGAAAAAAGTAAACATAAGCAAGAGAGATTGTTTACCCCAAGATTCGTGAATTGTCATGATAGCTTGAAGCGGGTTCAAAAGACCAACTCTATGGAGTTTTTACTGTCTATTACCATAGATGGATTTCCACAACGGGAGGTTTTTGAAACAAAAAATGAGTGG